GAAGAAAGCGATGTAGAAAACATTTCCGAAACGGAGGAGACTCAACAGGAAAAAGAGGAATCCACCGAAGAAGACCCTTCCTTTTGTTCGGAAGAAAGGGAAGAAATCCGAGTGAATGAAAAAGAAAAAACAAAAGGGACATGCTATAAAGATAGACCAGTTTACGAAGATTCGTATCTTAATGGGTATCAATATAATGGGGAATTAGTTAAAGAAGAACAAAAGGAAAAGATTCTTTTCTGGTTTGAAAAACCTTTCATTACTTTTCTTTTCGATTATCAACGATGGAATCGCCCATTGCGCTATATAAAAATAAAAAAGGATCCATTTGAAAATGCTATACGAAATGAAATGTCACAATATTTTTTTTATCCATCAAAAAGTGATGGAAAACCAAAAATGTCTTTTACATATCTACCTAGTTTAGCCACTTTTTCAGAAAGGATCGAGCTCCATATAGACAAATTATTCTCCGAAGAATCTTATTATTAGAAAGAGTGATACATAAGAAAAATAAAAAAATAAATAAGAAGATATTCGACCCCCACCTATATATTTAATCCCTTCTCCTATAAAAAAGCTGGCAACACCAACTGCATTTGTTATTCCATCAATTATATATTTATCAAAAAACTCAGTTAATTCAGTTAGCCTTCTTATACTAAAGATGAAAACTCGAGTATAAAAAAGATCTATATAACCACGATTATATGACCAATTATATATCCAATTTTTTATTTTGTTTAAGAAAATTCTTTTAGAAAATTTTGTTACAAAAAAATTAATAAAATACAAAATTTTAAAGAAAGAATAAGCAGATCCATAGAAAATATAAGCTATGATTAATCCAAAAAGTGCAATACTTAGTGAAAAAATTGCATTTTGTAAAAATTCCTCATTATTTAAAGAATGATCCAAATTATGATAAAAAACATCTGTTAATGGAGTTAACCATTTTGATAATATATCCTCTTGAGAAAAAGGTATTCCTAGTAATCCAACAAACAAAGTAAATAACACTAATATCGAAAGAGGAAATAACATAAGATTATCCGATTCATAAGGACATATCAAAGTATCTTTTTTTCTAACGTAAATATTAAAGTAGAGTATTCTATCTAATCCATTATGAATTTTAAATAATTTTTGTGAAAAAAACGAAATTCTATTATTTATTGGTGATAAAAAAAAAGATTTATGAAAATCATTCGATTTTTTTGTCCCCCATAAAGAGATTGATGAAAAATAGTTTTTTTTCCTACTACTATAATCTTGAAAATTAACACGCAAGTAACCATCAAAAGTAAGTAAATATACCCTAAACATATAAAAACCCGTTAATCCTGCGGTGAAACAAGCTAGTATTGCAAAAGATGATGAATACAACCAACTATCATTAAGTATTTCGTCTTTAGACCAAAAACAAGCAAAGGGTGGAATGCCACAAAGGGAAAATGTACCAACTAAGAATGCAATTCTTGTAATTGGAACATATTTTTGTAAACCACCCATAAGAAAAAGATTTTGACTTTTTTCTGGTGAATAGCCAACAACAGGTTCCATTGAATGAATAATAGATCCAGATCCCAAAAACAATAAAGCTTTTGAATAAGCATGAGTAATTAAATGAAATAAAGCAGCTCTATAAGAGCCTATACCTAGAGCTAGTATAATATAACCCAATTGAGACATTGTGGAATAGGCTAAACTTCTTTTAATGTCTCTTTGAGCAAGAGCCAAAGTAGCTCCTAATAGTAGTGTTAATACCCCTATAAAACAAATAATATTCATTATATAAGGTATAGACATAAAAAGAGGAGTAAGTCGAGCTACCAGAAAAATTCCTGCCGCTACCATAGTAGCAGCGTGTATAAGGGCTGAAATAGGAGTGGGACCCTCCATAGCATCTGGTAACCATACATGAAGGGGAAATTGTGCAGATTTAGCAACCGCACCTAAGAATAATAAAGAAGCACACAAAGTAGTAAATAAAGGATTGACTCCATTAGTTTGTATTAAATTATCAGTTATCTTAAATAAATAGCGAAATTCTACATTACCTGTTATCCAATAAAATCCTATTATTCCTAATAATAAACCAAAATCTCCTATACGATTAGTTACAAAAGCCTTTTGACAAGCACTTGCTGCAATTGGTCGTGTAAACCAAAAACCTATTAATAAATAGGAACTCATTCCAACTAGTTCCCAAAAAATATAAATTTGTATTAAATTGGAACTAGTGACTAATCCCAACATAGAGCTATTGAAAAAGCTGAGATAAGCAAAAAATCGCAAATATCCTTGATCATGATACATATAATTGTCACTATAAATAAGAACGAGGATTCCAACAGTAGTAATTAAGATTGAAAGAATGGAAGTAAGCGGATCAATCAAATAACCAAACTCTAATGAAAAATCATTATGAATTAGCCACGACCATAAATATTGATAAATAAAACTTCGATTTATTTGGTAAATAGAAATACTTGCCGAGAATACCATAGCTATACTTAATAATAAGGCACTATTAAAAGCCCATATGCGACGAAGACTTTTTGTTACTTTTGGAAAAATTAAAAGTCCTAATCCTATGAAAATAGTAACTGGAAGTGGAAGAAAGGGTATTATCCATGCGTATTGGTATGTATGTTCCATAAAGATATATATATATGTTTTATAAAAAGAAATGTTTCATAAAAATTGAAATTCAAATAGATATTTTTATATTATACTTTATATTTACACTCATTCTTCACTCACTCATGATTATGGAATCATCTTTTATTTTAGTATAATAAAAAAATAAAATAATGTGAAATGAAATATAATTGCTCATTTGAATCCTTTTATTTAGAATGGGTTTTATAGCAATGTTAGGATACTCCAAACTATGTAATAAAATAAAACTTTTTTGTTTACGTCCCAATTACATGAAATAAAGTCTAAATAGTAAAAATGACTAAAAAAATGAATGATGCTTAACAAGAAAGAAGAATTTAAACAATTTAAAAAGAAAGAAAATGTGTTTCACATACAACGAGAAAAAATTATCATTTGTAAAATGGCCGTTCCAAAAAAACGTTGTTCTAGATCAAAGAAGCGTATTCGCAAAAATCTTTGGAAAAAAGAAGGTTATTTCGCTGCAGTAAAGGCTTTTTCTTTAGCAAAATCCATTTCTACTGGATATTCAAAAAGCTTTTTTGTACAACAAAAAAACAAATAAAGAAATTGTGAAAGAAAATTATATTTCTATAAGGTTTTGATGAAAATCAATAAATGATATAAGTTTTTTATTAAACACTACTAGTTTAGTAAAATAATTATACAATAGAATAGAAAAACCTTTTTCTATTCTATTGTATAATAAAGAATTGTATAAAGTAAAATAGAATTTGTGATTCATATTTTTTTCTATGTCGATCAAAATAAATTCAAATGAATAGAAAACAGAAAGAATTTACTTTTTAAGGAAAAAGGCTTTTTTTAATTAACTATTCTAGAAATTGTAATTTTAATTTTATTATATATATAGAATAGAAAAAAGCCTTTGAGAGTTACAATAGGAAATAATTATATATACAGAATCTTGACGATTTATGATAAATTAATTATTCTTAGTTCAAGAAAGCCGCTATGGTGAAATTGGTAAACACGCTGCTCTTAGGAAGCAGTGCTAAAGCATCTCGGTTCGAGTCCGAGTAGCGGCATATAATCTAAATATAATTTTAAATAGAATAATATATCAAATCAAAATATATACAATATTGTAACTCTCAAAGAACTGGAATTTCCTTTTTATGATATCTTCCACTTTAGAACATATATTAACTCATATCTCTTTTTCAACTATTGCAATTGTTATTCTGATTCAATCGATGACCTTATTTGAAATTGAGATATTACATAATTCATCAGAAAGGGGCATGATATCCCTTTTTTTATCCATATTTGGATTATTGTTTTTTCGTTGGATTTATTTAGAACATTTACCATTAAGCAATCTGTATGAGTCATTAATGTTTCTTTCATTTAGTTTGGCTATTATTTATCTAATTCAAAAAATACAAAAACAAAATAGTAAAACCTATTTAAGTACAATAATTGCCCCAAGTATTATTTGTATTCAAAGCTTTTCTACATCAAGTCTTTTCAAAGGAATGCACCAATCCACAATTTTAGTACCTGCTCTCCAATCTCACTGGTTAATGATGCATGTAAGTATGATGTTATTAAGTTATGCAACTCTTTTATGTGGATCCTTATTATCAGTTGCCTTTCTAGTCATTCAATTTAGAACAAAACTTCAGATTTCTTCTGAAGTTTTTAAAAAGATTTCCGTTTCTTCACTCTTAAATTATCACAAATATCAAATAACTGAGCGTTTAGATTATTGGAGTTATCGTTTCATTAGTCTTGGGTTCATTTTTTTAACTATAGGTATTCTGTGTGGAGCAGTATGGGCTAATGAGGCATGGGGGTCCTATTGGAATTGGGATCCAAAAGAAACTTGGGCTTTTATTACTTGGGCTACATTTGCAATTTATTTACATACTAGAAAAAATAAAAATTGGAAAGGTATCAATTCAGCACTTGTTGCATTTATAGGATTTCTTACAATTTGGATATGCTATTTTGGTATCAATTTATTAGAAATAGGTCTACATAGCTATGGGTCATTTACGTTACTACAAAATTGACTCACTCGATGGAAATACATAAAATAATGACATATATTTCTATTTACTAAGAGTTTTGTTACCATTTTTGAGAACCATTTGACTGAATTATTGATTGATTCAAATGGTTCTCAAAAATATGAGATACCCCTAATTTTGATTTATATTGGATTTTCTTTATCTTTTCTTTTTTTTTTTTATTATGCAATACAGACAACTAGTTCAATTAAATAACAAAAAAGAGGAAAATTCGTTAATCAAACTCAAAAATTATACATGTAATTAATAGTAATAATTTATTAGTATGGCTTGTACCTTGTCAATCGATAGGGAAAGAACAAAATCCGGATACATACCGATTCCTATTATTGGTAAAAAAATACAAATCGAAATAAAGAGTTCTCGGGGTCCAGAGTCAAAAAATGTAGACTTTGACAAATTCAATAACTTGTATCCATAGAAAATTTGACGTAACATGGATAATAAATAAATGGGAGTTAATATCATTCCAATCGCCATTACAAAAGTAATTACTATTTTTGGTATTAAAAAATATTTTTGGCTAGTGATTAGTCCAAAAAAGACTACTAATTCTGCAAAAAAACCACTCATTCCTGGCAAAGCAAGAGAAGCCATTGCAAAGCTACTAAACATAGTAAATCTTTTTGGCGTATAAATAGATACTCCTCCCATTTGTTCGAGATAAACAAGATACATTCGATCACAACTCGTTCCGGCTAAGAAAAAAAGTGTAGCACCAATAAATCCATGAGAAAGCATTTGTAAAATCGCTCCATTAAGTCCCATATTGGTTATAGAACCAACTCCTACAATTATAAAACCCATATGAGATACAGATGAATAAGCTATTCTTTTTTTAAAATTGCCTTGACCAAGAGAAGTTGAAGCTGCATATATTATTTGTGCAGTACCTATTATTACCAACCAGGGAGAGAATATGTAATGAGCGTGAGGTAATAATTCCATGTTAATTCGAATTAATCCATATGCTCCCATTTTTAATAAGATTCCAGCTAAGAGCATACATGTACTGTAATGTGCTTCTCCATGAGTATCAGGTAACCATGTATGTAAAGGTATAATTGGTAATTTAACACCATAAGCAATTAGGAAACCGAAATAAAATAGTATTTCCAATCCTACGGGATAGGATTGATTACTTAATCTTTCAAAATCTAATGTTGGTTCATTGGACCCATATATACTCATACCAAAAACTCCCATTAAGAAAAAAAGGGAACCCCCCGCGGTATATAAAATAAATTTTGTAGCTGAATAAAGACGTTTTTTTCCTCCCCACATAGATAAAAGTAAGTAAACAGGAATTAATTCTAACTCCCACATGATGAAAAAAAGTAAAAGATCTCGAGAAGAAAATAACCCTATTTGACCACTGTACATTGCTAGCATCAAGAAATAAAATAATCGCGCATTTCGAGTCACTGGCCAAGCCGCTAGAGTAGCTAAAGTAGTGATAAATCCTGTCAATAAAACGGGTCCTATAGAAAGTCCATCAATTCCAAGTCTCCAGTGAAAATCAAAAATATCTATCCATTTTGAATCTTCCTTTAATTGTATTAATGGATCATCTAATTGGAAATGATAACAAAAAGCATAAGTCATTAGAAGAAGCTCTACTAAACATATGCATATTGCATACCATTTATACACCTTATTTCCTCTCTGTGGAAATACGAAAATTAGAGAACCTGCAAATATAGGAAAAACAACAAGTATTGTTAACCAAGGAAAATAACTCATGATAAGGTGATAAAGAAAGAAAAAATGCATTCTATTCTAATTCTGATCAGAAAAGCCCGTGCTCGATAAATATATTTATCGAGCACGGGCTTTTTTATTTAATTATTTAATTAAAGCTTTTTTATTTTTACTAGATTAATAAGATAGAGCCATACTTCGAGTTGTTTCCGATCCTAAATAAACACGAACACTCAAAAAATCCGTCGGGCAAGCGGATTCACATCTTTTACAACCAACACAGTCCTCTGTTCTTGGTGCAGAAGCAATTTGTTTGGCTTTACACCCGTCCCAAGGTATCATTTCTAATACATCTGTGGGACAAGCTCGTACACACTGAGTACATCCTATACAGGTGTCGTAAATTTTGACTGAATGTGACATGGTATTTATAAAATTGGATTTTTAACATAAAAATCTTCGATCTGGTAAATTTGACAAATACAAATGGAAAATAAATTACAAAAATGATAGAAAAATCGTTATTATAATGATATGATAATATATTCATCTTTGTAACTTACCAGATGAAGCAGTGGTTAACGCTAATTTGAACAATCAATATTGATATATTTTGATAACTTTTTGCGATAAAAAGTTGGAAAATGTTAATAGAATTATATAATTATTACATCTCAATGAAAATGATCAAAGAATTGGATGGACCAATTTAAATATTGAATTGAATATAAATATAAAAAAATTCATTATTAAGAAAAAAATACTCAATCAAGGTTATTTTTAAAATTCTCTATTCTAATATCTAATAAATCTAATAAATAATCCATAAGAAGTGAACCATAAATTAATTAATAATATGTTATTATTATAGCTATAGGAAAGCAAATATAACAATTATAGCAATAGAAATTCGTTTAAAATAGAGTAGATAGTCCAATTTAGTAAAATATTATTAATTATTATTATGAATTTCTATCTGAATCTATTTTGAGTAAAAATGATATAATGATTATGATTAATTAATCAATAGATTAGATTGATTAATACGAGTGGATTTTCTATTACGATGAATCGAGGAAACAATAGCCAACCCAATAGCTGCTTCCGCAGCTGCAATGGCTATAACAAATATGGAAAAGATGTTACCTTTTAATTGACAATTATCAAATATATCAGAAAACGTTACGAGATTCATATTAATCGAATTTAGTATAAGCTCAAGACACATAATTGCTCTTACCATATTTCGACTTGTAATCAATCCATAGATACCTATAGAAAATAAATAGGCACTCAAAAAAAGTAAATATTCAAACATCATTAGCAAGCTCCTTATTAATTTCTATTTCTTAAAATATGAAAAAGCATTCAATCGATTAGAACAAATAAAAGTCATTATACAAAAGTATAAAATGGTTATTGCGAAAAATATGTATAATTTACACCTAAAATATTGAAAAAGGAATGAACAAAAGAATTAGTTATCTAATTCAAAATAGGAAATCTTCATCATTTTGTCCCAGTGTAAGTCTTCTTTATTGCCGAGCCATAGTAATTGCACCTATCAAAGAAATTAAAAGAATTATAGAAATTAGTTCAAACGGAAGAAAAAAATCTGTGGATAAATGAATTCCTATTTGTTGAATGCTATTTCTGAGATCCTGTTCTATAATTTGATTTGATCGTGTAGTCCAAATAATTCCGTACCAAGATGTATTTTGTATAGTAGTTATCAATGAAAAAAAAATAGTTGTACAAATAAACGAAGTTATTCCATTTCCAAGGGTAAAAAAATAAGAATTATTAGAATATTCCGAACCATTCATGAACATTATAGCAAATATAATTAAAATATTTATAGCTCCTACATATATAAGGAGTTGTGCAGCAGCTAGAAAGTAAGAATTTGATAAAATGTAAAATAAAGATATACAAATAAGAACCAATCCCAAAGAAAAAGCAGAGTAAATGGGATTGTTAAATAGTACTACTCCCAGACTTCCTAATAAAAGAACTGATCCCAGAAATAGTACAAAAAGATCATGTATTGGTCCAGGTAAATCCATTCTGTAAAAAAAGAAATCATTTTCACTATTTCGTGAACTTACTAATTAGTTGAGGAAAATTGCTATTTAGAATTGCATGAAATTGCAATATGGTAATTAATGTAAAAAAAATAAAAATAGGGGTTTGGGATGGATACTATTTTAAAAAGTTATTTAAACCTTAACTATTTTTTTATTATCTCAAAATAACAAGAAATATATTTGAAATTTATAAAAAATCCAATCAAGAATGCTTTTATTTCTAAAAAACAGAAAATTGTAAAATGACAAATGAAATAAATAGTAATTTACTTACTTATTAGTTATTCTTTGTTGTTATTCACTAAGAAAAATATTACTGAATATCTAATCCATTCTAGTAATCCATAGGAATTCTTTAATCAATGGATTTCTCTTTATATATTTGTATTGGAGTGGAATTTTTCACTGTTTCAATTGTATAATCCTCAACTACTGAAATTGGTAATCGACCTAAAGCAATTTGATTATAATTCAGTTCATGACGATCATAAGTAGAAAGTTCATATTCTTCTGTCATTGATAAACAATTTGTTGGACAATATTCAACACAGTTACCACAAAATATACAAATTCCAAAATCAATACTATAATTAAGCAATTTTTTCTTTTTAATATCTCTTTCCAATTGCCAATCTACAACGGGTAGGTTTATTGGGCATACACGGACACATACTTCACAAGCAATACATTTATCAAATTCAAAGTGAATTCGGCCCCTAAAACGTTCTGTTGTGATTGATTTTTCATAAGGATATTGAATAGTTATAGGTAAACGATTTGTGTGAGATAAAGTAATTATCAAACTTTGACCAATGTACCTTACAGTTCGTATTGTTTGTTTGCCATAATTAATAAATCCAGTTACCATAGAAAACATGTCAAAAAGATATATCAATAATTGGATGTTTCTTTCTCTTATTTTTTGAAAAAATGAAACCAATTTTTTTATTTATCAAAATAGTTATAGTGAAACAAGTTGGAAAGCAGTTGTTAATAATAAATTACCCAGAGAAATAGGTAAAAGAAATTTCCATCCAAGATTTAACAATTGATCCATTCTCATCCTGGGCAAAGTCCATCTTGTTGTGATAGAAATAAAGAGAAACAAAAAAGATTTAGCTAACGTAATAACGATACTAATTGTTATTCCGATAACTTCTCCCATTTTATTTTTTCCAAAAATATCATAATTAGGAATCAACATGTACAGAAGAGGGAAATTCCATCCAGCTAAGTATAGAATTGTTACAAACAATGAAGAAACTGATAAGTTTAAATAAGAAGCAAGATAAAATATAGCATATTTTATACCTGAATATTCGGTTTGATAACCTGCAACTAATTCTTCCTCTGCTTCTGGTAAATCAAAAGGCAATCGTTCACATTCAGCTAAAGAAGAAATTATAAAAATAATAAACCCTATAGGCTGACGCCATAGATTCCATCCCCAAAAACCATATTTTGACTGTGCTTCAATTATATCAACTGTACTTGAACTGTTAGATAATCATAGTCGATGATCAAATGAATTTGCTCATCGCTATTTCAAAACCGTACATGAGATTTTCATCTCATACGGCTTCTCTATGGTCAAAACAACTCATATAAACGCTTTTTCCTATTCTAAGCATCTTTGTTCAAAGATAGAATAAATATCAACGTTACAAGGGCGACCAATGCAATTCTGTCCGTTATAGAAAACGATACTTCCGAATGGATCTCATACTTTATAATAAAAATGTATATTTGTAGTAATAACTTAATTTTTCAATAAAATACTTTTTATCTTTTTATAATAATTAATTAATAAAGAATTGTTTCATTATCATTACTAAGAATTATTATAACATTATGTCTAGGAATCGGAATAAAAATAGTCAAAACATATGCATTTTTATTTATTCTTCATTTTATTTCTTTTTTTCCTGTTTCTCTTTCTTAAAGAATACCTTAAAAAATAAAGAATTAATTCGTTCTTGATAGTTATTTATTCAATAAGTGAGCAGAAATATACTCTAGATTGGAATCGTAGGGAAGTACTTCTTGATAATTTCTACTAATTTCAAGTCCTTATTATGATTCTTTTTGTACAAAAAAATATTTGATATCTTACATTATCTTCATTACGAATCTTTTATGTACTTTTGTTTTTCTAACCACTCACTGACTTTTTTTGATTTATCCCCCATAATATAAAAGAGATTTTAGTAGACAATTTATACCATTGAGATTTTGTTGGTACCCGCTTCAAGATATTATTCAAAAAATCTTGGGATAAAAAGTTTACACAAATTTCATTCTTGTACAGAGGGAAGGAGCATTTTTTTAACTACAAATGAATAGGTCGTTCTTTTTTTCACTCATATAACTATCCAGTTTAAGTAAAGATAAAGAACTTCAATAAATCTTGAATCCATAAATCTCTATTCAATACATTGAATGTATTATTTATAAAAAAAGAAAAAGAATAGTTACTATTCTAACGAATCACACGTAGAGATATTGATAAAACACATAACGTTAATGGTATTTCATAACTAATGGATTGAGCAGCAGCTCGTAAACCACCTAAAAAAGAATATTTATTATTTGATCCATACCCTGACATAAGAAGACCAAGAGGAGCAATACTCAAAAAAGCAATCCATAAAAAAACACCTATACTGAAATCCGCTAAAATAAAACGATACCCAAAAGGAATTACTAAATAACTTAATAGAATAGATATAATTGCTATAGATGGTCCAACACTAAATAAACGAATATCACTTCGAGATGGTAAAATATCTTCTTTTAAAAGTAACTTAGTCCCATCTGCTATAGCTTGAAGAATACCCAAAGGACCCGCATATTCAGGTCCAATACGCTGTTGTATAGCTGCCGATATCTCTCTCTCTAACCAAACAATAACTAATACCTCTATAGTGATTGCCAATATCAGGGTAAGAATAGGTAAAATCCATATTAGTCCATAGACTTCTTTTAAAAATTCCAATTGGAAAAAAGAATGGATAGTTTGCATTTCTATTGTCTCAATTATCATTTCAACGATCGACTTCTCCCATAATAATATCTATACTACCTAATATTGTCATGATATCGGCCAATTTCATTTTTTTAACGAGTTCAGGAAGTATTTGCAAATTGATAAAGCCTGGGGAACGAATTTTCCATCTCCAGGGGAAAACGCTATTATCTCCTATCAAATAAATCCCTAATTCCCCTTTTGGAGCTTCTACTCTCACATAAAGTTCTTGTTTTGATAATTCAAAATTAGGTGAAGGTTTTTTACCGATAAATCTATACTCAAAGTCATTCCATTCAAAAAGGTTCGTATTAATTTTATCAAAGCGCCGGATTTCTAAATTTTCATAAGGTCCGCCAGGAATTCCTTCGAGAGCTTGTTGAATCATTTTTATGGATTCTCGCATTTCTCCAATTCGTATTAAATAACGGGCTAATGAATCTCCTTCTTTTTGCCATTGAACTTCCCAATCGAATTCATTGTAACATTCATAAGTATCTATTTTACGAAGATCCCATGGTATTCCAGAAGCGCGTAACATAGGTCCTGATAAACCCCAATTTAATGCTTCTTCCTCACTGATAATACCTATTCCTTCAACTCGTTCTAAAAAAATAGGATTATGCGTAATAAGTTTTTGATATTCCACAATTCCTCGTCGAAAATAATTACAAAAATCTAAACATTTATCTAACCATCCATAAGGTAAATCCGAAGCTACGCCTCCGATGCGAAAATAATTATGCATCATTCGCATACCTGTAGCAGCTTCAAATAAATCATATATCAATTCTCGTTCTCGAAAAATGTAGAAAAAGGGAGTCTGTGCACCGATATCCGCCATAAAAGGTCCAAGCCATAACAAATGAGAAGCAATGCGACTCAATTCCAACATTATTATCCTGATATAGCTAGCTCTTTGAGGTACTTGAACATTTTCTAACTGTTCTGGTGCATTTACTGTTATTGCTTCGGTGAACATAGTAGCTAAATAATCCCATCGTGTTACATAAGGGAGATATTGTATAATTGTTCGATTTTCCGCTATCTTTTCCATTCCCCTGTGTAAATAGCCCAAGATGGGTTCGCAATTAATCACATTTTCCCCGTCGAGAGTAATGATCAGTCGAAGAACGCCATGCATTGAGGGGTGGTGAGGACCCATATTCACGATCATTAACTCGTTTCTTGTACTAGGTAAAATCATATATTTTATTCCTTAATTTATTATTTCATGAATTGATTCAAGAAACTTATTATAAAATGAAAATAATTTCATGCTAAAAAATAAATAATGAAATTAACGTGTTTTTAATTCCCGAATACCTAATTGATTAATTACTTTTTTATAACGTACTTGATTTTTTTTTGATAAATAACCTAGCAATCGTTGTCGTTTTCCCAAGATTTTTCGTAAACCTCTTTGTGATAGAAAATCTTTTTTGTGTAATTTTAAATGTGAAGTTATTTTTCTTATCTTATTGGTGAAACTCAATACTTGGAATTCAATAGAGTTTATTTTTACTTCTTTTTCTTCTTGTGAAATGATGGAACTAAATATACTTTTGATCATAAATGAAATAAAATAATTTTTATACTCTCCTTGGTTTTTTCTTTCATTGTTTCAATTACTAAAAAATAGCTGAGGTCATTTATTTTTTGTATTACAATTTGTTGAAGTGATTAATTATTTAATTTAATTTGGAATATTTTCAATAGAAACTTTTTTAGTTATTCAAATTATTCCTATAAGTTATTCATATATTACTTTCTTCCTCTATCCAAATCAAATTTTGTATTTGATTTGGATAGGAAGTATAATCTTTTTTGTTAGTAAGGAAACAATTCGCATCTATTTACATAGAAAGTGAATTAAATAGAAATAGACTTTGAAATGGGTATCCTTTATGGAAATGAAACAAAGTATACACGTACACTACATCTTTTTTTTAAAGAATGGTTCTTCATTACAGAAATTGGTTAATATATACTAAATTATAAATTGCGTAATTCTATAATTGTGGATACATATGTATTTTTAACATACTAAAATGAATACCCTTTTGCGTATCAAACCAATAGCGATTCATACAAGCTAAATCTTCTAATCTATAATTAGGCCAAAGAAACAATCTACATTTCATCAATGTATTTTTCTCGATATTTATATTCAGATTCCCATTTTCATTTGAAAAATGGAAACAAAGTTGTTTTTTAGAGTTTCTTATGTTCTTTTCATTTAAAAAGTCTATATCATTCAAAGTATAGAAATCCAAACAATTTAATATTCTCCATTCTCTACGACGTTGGTAAGATAGCATATTTTCATAAAAGATAAAATGGTAATCCCTTTTGTCTTCATTTATGAGCATATTATTAGGTAGTAGAATTCTTTTCTCCAGGGTTTCCTTATTGAGATGGTATTTTTTTATGTTTTTTAGATTTTCCTTTTTGTGGGACTGGTTTTTATTAGTCAATGAAATAGTTAGAATTTGATATACAAGAAATTGTTTATCTCTTATTTGAGATAAAAAAATAGGCTCAATAATGAATATTCCTTTTTCGATTAATTCAGTAAGATCAAACTTATTCTGAATCAACATTACATCAAAATCTATCTCCCCTCTGTGAATTGAAGATACAACAACTTCTTTTGGATTTGGAAGTTTAAGTAAAAGACAATATATTTGGATATTATCCATCATTCTTTGGGTAAATGAGTTATTATTCCATCTTAACTGAAAAAGAAAGTCTTTTTGAAATAAAAAATCCAACTCTGTTTCTTTTTTTTTATTCCATTGTTTTATCTTTTTATTTTTAATTTTTTGAATGTCTTTGATTCTATCATCTTTTTCCATATCTTTTTTTTTTATTTCTTTTTCTGAAAGTGACATATTTAGCAAGTTTTTTTGATTGTCATTTTCTAATTGAACATGTATTTTTTCATTAGCTGATATATTTTTTTTATCAAAAAGAAGTGATTGCTTTGGTAAAAGCCACGGTTTCCTTTGATATGCATCAAAAGGTGGTATAATTTCTGTAAAAAACAAAGATGAAATAGTTGATACATTATCATGTATTTTCTCTTGATTCAATCCCATCCAATTAAAAAAATCATTATTTCCATGAAATGAGTTTCTATTTTGAAAAGTCACAGTCAAAAAATAAATCATTTTATAATCAACTAATTTTCTATCAAAATGATTTTTATAGGTATCACTAAGACCTTTTTCTTTTTTATCATTAGCTCTATTTAGTGACTCATAAAAACTTTTTTTTGATTTTTGCATATTACATAGAGTTAGATTTCTTTTTAATTTTGAGTCATAAATAGTAAAGTTATTTTTAGTTGCACAACTCCAATTTATATATTGATATGATAAAAGATGATAATTGTAACTTTTTTTTAATTTATCTTTTTGATTTGGTAATGAATTTGTTGCATAGTCATTTCTTTTTATGGAAGAAGTTAATGAGTTCTTTTTTTTTTTATATAAATCCAATGAAATGGAATATCTATTTTTTATTGTATAATCTTTACTCTTATTCTTTTTTCTTTTTTTTTTCCATGTTTTATTAAGTAAGTTGTATGGATAATGGGCTTTGAACCAGTCTTTCCATTCTATTATTTTATACTTAATCCTTTGATTATGGTTGAAATCATCATCAAGTATTGCTTGCGGAATAAAAAACTCTTTGATTTGATCTTTCAGAAATTTGTAAATTTCTTGATCTGAAATTAGAGATATAAAATGAGAATTAGTAAGTAATTGAGTTTGTAATAATTTGTAAAGCACATATGCTTGGGACAAATAGGATAATTCAAAAAAAATGTTATTATTACTAATATAGGTGTTATCCAATTCCCTTCTTTTAGTAGGAACAATTGGGTTTGTTTTTTTATTTTTGTTATATCTTTTTTCTTGGTTGGTCACGGGACGGATTTTATTACTCAATTTTTGTATTGATTTTAAAAAAGTTGGTAAATTTGTATAATCAAAATAGATTGCAAGTAAAAGAATATTTCTATAGCTTTTATAAATAAAGGATTTTATAAAGTAATTTAATTTACGTATTAATCTTATATATATATATTTTATTATTATTTTCCACATTTTTTTATTGGATTTTAATTTATCTTTATTATATATATATTTAGTTAGTTTTTCTTTATCTTTTTGAATTTGTTTTATTTTATTTTGCATTATTCTTGTTCGAGCAAAAACATCTTTATTATTATTTTCTATTAAGGACAGTTTAGTTATGGGTTGGGATACAATAATGGGTTCATTACTCACTTTCTGATCGGTCTTTAACTCTTTTATTTTTTTATTATTAGTTAGTTCATATATTTTTATTTTGACCAATTCAAATAATGAAAAGGGGTTTAATTTATCAAATTCTTTCATTATTTTTTTGATAATGATAGCTTTTTTAGTTATACATTTTGATTTGGTTTGTTCTTTTAAAAACAAGACAATATTTTTTCTTATTTTTCGAATGATTTTTTTGAGTTCTTTTTTAAAAAAGGAAGACTGTTTTCGAGGACTTCCAAAAGGAACTTCGGTTTCCATTCCAGAAACTGTTAAAAAAAAACAATCATTTTTGTCTTTAATCTTCTCTTTAAGTAGAATCTCTTTTTTCGCTTTTCGCCATATAATAAGTCGGAAAGGAAATATAATCTTTATTTGCATACCTTCTTCTAACCAATTTATTGGGAATTCGTTTTCTGATAATTGAAGACCCGTAGAGGTGCATTTAATATGCATTTCTCGATTCCAATCTTTCCAATCTTCTGCCCATTCAGGAGTTTGTAATAATAGGATGAGGCCAATATTTTTAACTATAATTAAAGATACAAATACAATATATTTCCTAATAAAGGATTGAGCTAGTAACAATAAACTTCTTGTTGTTTGGGCAGATGGAATATTATCCCAAGCTTCTGCTATTTCTAGAGATTCTTCTATCTTTTTGGTTTTTTCTTCTTCAAGGTATAACTTTTTGTATTCTTCATCTTTTTTCAAAACATTTCTAAAGAGTAAATTCTTCATTTCAGAAGTATAGAAAAAAAAGGTTTTCTCTATTCGATCAAAGAAAAGTGGAGAATGTACATTGGCTTGAAGAAGTTTCAACGTAATCATTTTACGTCTTTGAGCACGCATAGCTCCTCTGATTAGATCATGATTAAAATCGGATTGTGGTAAGTAATCTAGTAATATTATTACTCCTTCTTGCTCATTCGTTTTAGTGGTATTTATAGTCTCATTGTAATCGTCATCAAGATCAGTATAAATGATTAGGTATTTACTATTTCTTGATAGAATTCCATCATTTATGCTAGATTCTTCTCCAAAAAATTCTTCTTGTCTGTCACCATTGCTCAATTTGTACAACCATTTAGGAATCTTTTTACTAATTTCTTCTATTTCAATAAAATCACTTGTAACTCCATCGAATTCCCATTTTTCTTGGTTTTTAAATAGTAAATCCACTTTTGTTTGTCTAGTGAATAAGTCCTTGTTTCTTAAAATAAAAATGGATATGGGTTCAAAGAAAAATTCATTAATTGAGTACAACGAATTACCAATACAATTGAAAAATAATTCAGTATCAAACTCAAGGGAATCCCTTATATATTTATTTTTTCTTTTTTTAAGATTAAAATCATTCAAATTATTAATAAGTAGTTGATAAATTGTATTTATTAAATATTTTTCTTGAGTTAGGGTTTTATGTGAATTCATTGTTCCTCGATATGGTCCATTTAAAAAAGGATCACATGTTTTAGGCAAATATGTATTTTGATTATTATCATTACATAATCTGATCTTTTTATCAATTATATCTAAAAGAGGAAATCCTTTTTCCAGGGCTTTAATTCGAATTATTAATTCATTACTTAAATTGTATCTTCTTTTTTCATTTTCAGTATAAAACGAATAATAAGATTCTTCGGAGAATAA